AAAGATAGATATTTTATTTATGATTATTCCCTTTCTTTCCTATCTCCCATCCATCTATTTTATTTAGTTATTCACTAGAGCAATTATGATATTGAAGTCGATCCGAGGCAAGTGTTCGGATCTATTATGACATAACGATTAGGTGCCCAACGGACCCTTTTACCTTGGAAAATCCTTTCCCGGCGTGACGAAAAAACTCTTTTTTTGCGCAACCTAAACCTAGTGTATTTATATCTGAATGAAGGTATAAGTACCTATATGGATCTACTTACATGGAACATAATATCTTATTACTTTATTACAATTACAAATCACAAGATCATTCATTAGAATTAATAAGATAAAATCATTCTGATATCTTATCTATATTTAGTATTTTTTATTAGTTCTATTCTATACTGTATCCATATCATTTATCCCTATGAGATACCGTACAAAATATAATGCAGAAGGAAGAGATATAATGAAATTCTTGATTAGATCTTCTCATAGGAACGATCTATTTTATTTGATTGATGGATCCAACAACCAAACCTATTTTTTTTTAATGAATTAAAAAAGAGAGTGGTTTTATTCGAAGCGCTTCGTGATTTTCAACCAATTATGTGCTTCAATATAATTACCTGGAGTAAGCGCTATAGCTTGTTTCCAATACTCAGCAGCTTGATCGGACCAAGCTTCCGCAATTTCAGAATCACCCTGTAGAATGGCCTGTTCTCCCCGGTCGGAATAGGTGGTTCCTTCCCTTAGAACCGTACTTGAGAGTTTCCTACCTCATACGGCTCAAAAATCGATTCTTTTTGTGTCCTATCTTAATCTACCCTATGCTAACTGAATTAGATTTCTCATAAACCTATCCCATTTTTTCTTGGGTTAACCAGAAGAAGTTAATTACATAAGTTTTAAACCCTAATTTTGATCAATAATCAGAATCAGTTTGATCTTTTCTCCCACCTTCAGAAGAATGAAGCATAGGTATCCCCACAATATCGTTAGAATTTTCTGAAAGGTAACTATCTCGGTTTCATATATGGAATTCATATAGAATCTTTGAAAAAGACTTTTTTCCATAAGAAAAAAGAACTTACTATCTTTGGGATCTGATGCTACACCGCTGCTCAATACCTTAGTGGATCGACTCTATTACATAAGTTGATTCCTAACTTTTGTCCCATATCATGACATAAGTAAGCAGTTCTTAACTGTATCGACTCAATAGCTCGCTAATTGATCTTTACGGTGCTTTCTCTATCAATTTGATCCTTTATCCATAGAATATAGTATATAGGCTGCACTCATTTTTTTTTTCTTCCTATTTTGGTTCTCGTGAAGTCTCTTTCCTTGCTACAGCTGATAAAAATCGTTGCTTTGGACGATGCATTATGTAGAAAGCCTATTTTTTTCTAGTATTTACTAGCCAATTTGATCTTTGCTTTTTTTCCTTATTTCTATAGTGGAGATAGTCGCACGTAATGACAGATCACGGCCATATTATTAAAAGCTTGTGGTAAGAATGGGTTTCGTTCTAGTGCCCGGAAATAATATTCCAAAGCCTTTGTATGCTCTCCATTGCTTGTGTGTATAAGGCCTATGTTATAGAGTATATAACTTCGATCATAGGGATCAATTTCTGGTCGCGTAGCTTCATAATAATTCTGTAAAGCTTCCGCATAATTTCCTTCGGATTGAGCCAACATCCGTTACGGTCGTTCATTCTATTCAAAAAATCTCCGTTCCAGAACCGTACATGAGATTTTCATCTCATACGGCTCCTCCCTTCTGCGCATAGTACTAAGGGGAATAATCCATAGAATAAAAATTGAACTATTCTCATCTCATTATGAACTGAAAGGAACTAGTATTTTTACAAGAAATCTCTAGCCAGCCTTCCCGCAAGAGGTTTTTTCTTAACACCAATCATATTAGTGTTAGATATAAATGGTAACTCCAACAATTTCTTTGTTCTCAACGCCTTCTATTTCCAGGAATTAGTCACTTCAACGATCTTTGATGGTTATACGGGTATCCAAAGTACAAACGAGATGGATGTTTGTTGTCCCAACCATTCTTGTTAGTCCCGATACCGATAAGGAAAGGGGGAATTTATAACAAAGCTTTTGTGTTGTTGATTCCTAGGTGTAGTGCTTTTTCCCTTATGCCGTCTATTGGTACTAATGTAGTGTAGGATTGACCCGCAATACAGAACCCATAGGTGTAACCTTTCGCTCAATACTCAAATCAACAATTGAAACATCTGAGGCTGCATCAATCGAGGATACACGATAGAAGGAATTGTTCTATCTCCAAACTTCACCTTCACCGAGCGTAGGTTTATTTCAAGAATTTCGTTCTTTCTATACCGAACCGCGTCTCTTTCTCGTAAGACTGAGGTGAGGGCTAAAAAAAACAAGAAAAAAGAATCAAATCGCACCATCTCTGTAATAGGTAAATGCCCTTTTTTCTCCTGAAGTTGTCGGAATTATTCGTAATAAGATATTGG